AATTGGATGCCCTACTGCGTTACAAAATTTCGCTTTAGCCAATGATCCAATCAGAGGAATAATTGGAACTATTGTATCGAGTTTATTGGGAGCATTATTTAGTAGAAATGAATTTTCTAGCATTTGATTCCGCACCACTGCAGGATTTCGTCGAACACTTGAAAAGTAACTCAAAAAATCGAGGGAATGCTTGGATAATTGGTTTATACGGATACTTGCCGCGTGAGACCATACATCAAAATGACATTGCCATAAATTGACAAGGTAAGATTTCCATTTATTCATTAGAAGAGGTGTGTCTTTGGAAGCCAGAATTGATTTTCCTTGATATCTAACATAATGCATGAAAGGATCCTTGAGAAAGCATGGGATGACCGGAAAATCATTAGCAAAGACTTCGGCAAAATGTTCTATTTTTCTATATAAACAGAGTCGTTCAAAAAGGAATCCAGAAGATGTTAATCGTAAATGAGAAGATTGGTTACGGAGAAAAAGGAAGCTGGATTCGTATTCACATATATAAGAATTATATAGGAATAAAAAAAATCTCGGATTACTTTTTGAAAAAATGGAAATAGATTTATTTGTAATAATAAGACTGTTACAATTAGAATACTCATGAAGAAAGAACCGCAATAAATGCAAATAAGAAGCATCTTTCACCCGGTAACGAAGGGTTTGAACCAATATTTCCAGATGGGCAGGGTAGGGTATTAGTATATCCGCCGAATAATTTAAATGTGGGAACTTTTCCTCTAAAAAGGGAAATATTGAATGAATGGATCGTAAATTGTAAAATCTTACGATTTCTGCCCCTTCTAAAGAAGATATTAATCGTAGATAAAATGGAATTTCCACAATGATTGCAAATCCTTCTGATAGAATTTTAGAATGCAAATTCTTGTTGTACCCAAAAAATGGATTTTGTTTAGAATCATTAGCAGAAATTATCAAATAATTCAGTTGATACATTGTAGTAATTAAGCGTTTTACAATCAGTAAACTAGATTTATTATCATAACCTATATTTTCCAACAACATGTATCTATTTAAACCATGACCATGAGCAAGTGCATAACTATATTCCCGAAAGATAAGTGGGTATAGGAAGTCATGTTGCCGAAATCTATCGAGTTCTAAATATCCTTGAAATTCCTCCATTTTAAATTAGATGGGGATAAGGGATTTCTTTTGGGTTATTAAATGACACATAGTACGATACAGTCAAAACAGGATATTATAGTAAGAAATAAATAGATATATACCCCGGAACCAGATAAGACTGATCGACGGACTCTTTAGCCTCTCCTTTTCCATCTAATTTAATTGGTTTATGTTCATTCGAGGATAACAAGATGGTTAGAAATCCTTTATTTGTTCAACCCAATCGCTCTTTTGATTTTGGAAAAAAAGGATTTTTATCTTTATCAATAGACTGCTTTTTCTACACATTTACCCCCACACTCTAATGGAGAATAGCTACTAATAATTAGGATTTAAAAAAAAAATCGATGATCCACTTATGGGAAAAGCATTTCCCGCATCAAGGACTAATCTATTTTTAACGTTTAATTAGATCGGGTAATCGTTCAAATTAAGAACAGAAGCTCGTTTCTTTTTTTTTTGTTTACCTATAATTGGAGCCATAGGGCTCTATCCATTTATTCACTTAACCCAAAATTTAATTTTATTTTTTTTCGTCAAGAATTTAAACAAAGTTTTGAACCGATCCGCTAAGAATAAAATATTCTCGGAATTCCACATTGATACGACATGCTGCTTTTTCCATTCATTCCTTTGAGGATCAGTCGCGGTTTTACAAGCTCTAGAGATAGTATCGACGAAGACGTTGCTTCATACAAATGTGTAAAAATTGCCAGTCGCACTTAAAAGCCGAGTACTCTACCGTTGAGTTAGCAACCCCCCCCCCAAAAAAAAAAATGTGTAGATCCAATCGGAATAAAAAATTAGATTTAATTGCACACCGAAATCCAAATAGTAAAATAGCAAAAACATTGCTAATCGATTCTGAACATAAAAAAAATAATGAACATATTAGATGCAAATACACTGACTTCTAAAATAAGAATCTAGATTAAGATAAGGATATGGATTAAGTTCGTATCTTATCCGTTTTTTTTTTCAATAAAATAAATAAATAATAAATAAATAAAGGCTTCTCGTATCCCAGCAAATCCGACGAATCCGTCGTTTAAATAAAGTAAAATAAAAAAACCAAGTCCATAGATGGAACAGAGGGAAATAGATACATTTATTCATGATCGGATTATATTTGTTTGATACACTGTTGTCAATATGAATGTAAATCTTAAGAAAAGAACACAATGTGGAGAACCATAAATTAAAATTAAAAAAAAAATTAAATATTGAATTAATATAACAAAATATAAATTATACAAATAAAGAAAAACTAATGACTTGTATTGAATTGGCACTAACTATATATGGATAATAAACATGGATACAAAAGGATGTAAGCGTAAGAATCAATATTCGTAGCAAAGTATCGCAATGCTTGGGTTTACTTAATCCATATAAGTAAAAAAAAAAAATAAATCTTAAATCCCATTTGTTTTTTTTTTATTTATTTGTTCATAACATAAAAAAAGTGAAAGTTTCAACTAAAAAACAACTAGTATTGAATTAGCAATAATGTAAATATTTTGGATTTCTAAATCCAACTACTTCGGTTATTCATTTGATCTTTTTTCATCTGTCTTAAATTAAATGAATTTCTATCACTAAAATAAAAATAAATTTTTGTCGTTATAGAAGACGACATTTTTTAGTAGTAGACATTTTTTGGTAGTAATAATAAATAGGTATGAATAGAACAAAAGAGGGGGGGCGGTAGTATATAAAAGGTTATACAAAGTTATATAAGCCCCCTCTTTTGTTCTATTCATTAATTGAATTTAATTTAATCTGTTGATTAAGGCAAAGTTACATAAAAACTCCCGCCTTCTTCGAAATATCATGAACAGTTCCCGTAGGTTGAGCGCCCCTTTCAAGTAAATATAGAATAGCAGGAACATTTAAATAGGTTTGATTCTTTAGCGGATCATAAAAGCCCACTTTCCGAAGAGCTCTTCCTTCTCTTCGGCATCGAGCATCAATTGCAACGATTCGATAAACCACCCATTGGGATAGATGTAGATGAATAATACCCCCCCTAGAAACGTATAAGAGGTTTTCTCCTCATACGGCTCAAGAAAATTCGAAATTATGTCTATGGATCGAATTTTAAATTTTTAATTAGTAATGTCAAATGGATCCATAAAATAATCAAATCAATTAAATATGAGTTAAGTACTTTTTAGTATTCCTTATTATTATCCGAAAAAGAAAATAAAATCATTTGTATTCGCATCCTCATAACTCAAGTTGGATAACTCGCTAATAACCCAAGGAAACCCTTTACTTTAGGTATTTCGTTTATTGAGCGATCTCTAACCACGCACCTTTTTTGTCTTTAGAATCTATTTTGATTCTTAATTAGAATCTATTTATTGAGACAACTGAAAGTGGTATTTCCTTGTTCCAGGATTCTTTATCGTTTCTTTGAATCATTGGGTTTAGACATTACTTCGGTGATTTTTAATCGTTTCAAAAAACGTCAGCAACATACCCTTTTTGTGATTTCTTTTTATCAAAAAATCATACAAATGGTCGATTTGATTCCTGCGCGATACACTTTTAATCGAAAGAGTTTTACCAATTCCAAGAGGTTTTACTTATAAATTTGAAAATTGGATCCTTTCGATTTTTATATGGAAAATATACTTACGAAGCTGTTTCAACTTATTAATTAACACTAACCCTAGACCCGTTCCCTTAAAAAATGAATCAATACTTTTTTTTACTCGAGCTCCATTAAGATCATGTACTATTTGCATCCCAACCCCCGACCTCAAAAAGGAGGGTTCTAGTGAAACAGAACAAACGATGTCGAGCCAAGAGCACCCTCATTCCTATCTAATTAATATAAAAAGAAAATGATGGATGTAAGAATCCACAGACGACCATATCCCTCAAGTCGCACGTTGCTTTTTACCACATCGTTTTAAACGAAGTTTTACCATAACATTTCCTAGTAGGTTGCTGTAAACAGTATGTAATTGATTCCATTATGGACTCATGAATAATCATTGGTTCGTTCGGTACATAGTAATCCATACTTTTATGAATGGGTAATTTCTCAAGAAGTATCAGCACGAATTAAATTTAACCCCATATAATATATAGAAATATAATAAATATTTTTTTAATATATTATTTTATTTTTTCTTTAGAAAATATAAATATTAGAATATAAAAAAATTGAACTAATAAATAAGACAAATAAGTTTTTTTTTAATCTGCATCTTGAGGTGACTTGCTAAAATAGATTCACCAATTTCACACTTCTTCGAGTACCAAGGACTCATAAGACATTATTAAAAATATTTAATTGATTGAAAAATTTCCTATTTCACTATCATTACATTATTTGAATAAGGCTTTACAGTAAAAATTGCATTTTGATAATAATAGAGAAAAATTCATATTCGGATTAAACCATAAAAAAAATGTAAATTCTTTTTGTTTTTCACGAGGTGGTGGATAAAGACTGATAGAATAGAGGCTTGGGGTTGTTATTCTTTTTGATAAATCATAATTAAAAGAAGATCCCCATACCTATCAGGTAGACTAAACAAATATCTTTGAAAGTAATTAGAAACATTCTATGTTAAAGGGTAAAGTTAAATATTTAAAATTTAGGGATAACAAATCTATTGTCACAAAACTCAATTGAAATAAAATAAAGTTTTCAATGAATCAATGAAATAGAAGAAATAGAACGATAACAATACATATATATAAGTCTTCGCTCCCTTTCTGCGTAGTTTATTTGACTTGGAGTCAATAATCCGGCTGCAATTATTTCCTAAGGAAAAGCGACTAAGATGTATGAATACACTTTGTCTCAATTGGTACATATCATATATTTACAATTTTTCATAAAAGAAAACACAAAATACTTAAAAACGGGGTTCAAAGAAAAGACATATGTTACGTATGTAACTTGATTTTTTTTTAATGAAATTCAGACAGCCGCATATATTGAAATTGGTATTTTACATTGACGTTTAACTCCTATCTACTGCGTCAATTCTATGAATATGATGAATCCTAAATAAAAAAAGAATCCTATTAGAGTGTTCCAGACTATTACTATTTTGTATAAATGTAAATTAAAACAAGTACAGATTAAATCATGGCTCGTATTTTTATTTTATGAAGAACTAACTTATTAAATAGAAATATGATTTAATCTATGCTCCCCTCTTACCTGTATACAAATAGATTCAATTACATCTGTGTGTTATTTGAACACGATTCGATTTTTTATTTTTGAAAAAGATATAATTCATATAAGAATCAATCATTATAGGAAAGCAAAATCAGATTATAACCAATCTTATTCTACTCTTAAAAAAAAAAAAAAAATAAGGTTGTTTAAAAAAGGGCAATCTTTCTTTTATTCTGATATAAAATAGAAAATCTATATTCTGATATGATATATATAATATAATAGGTATGCTCTGGGACGGAAGGATTCGAACCTCCGAATACCGGGACCAAAACCCGTTGCCTTACCACTTGGCCACGCCCCATTTTTGATTTCTATTCGACATTAATAAAGACTAATATTGATAGTAGTTCTTCGTCAATTCTAGTCCAAATCTATATAGAATAGATTAGAGTGTTGCTAGGATTTTGAGACATTTAGATAGAGAATTAAACGACATTTATTGATCATTACATACAATTCAATTAAGATATTGTATGAAAGTATGGTTTTGTCTATTCTCTTTTGATTTGAGAATTGAAGGATTTTTGATTGGGTTAATTAAAAAAAAAAATAAGATTATAATAACTCATATTAAGAACTCATCATATTAATAACTCAATCAAAATAAATACAATTATCTTCAAGAACAAAGAAAAAAATGTTTGTTATGCTTAATATCTTTAGTTTGATCTGTATTTGTCTTAATTCTGCTCTTTCTTCAAGTAGTTTTTTCTTCTCAAAATTGCCCGAGGCTTATGCTTTTTTGAATCCAATCGTAGATTTTATGCCAGTAATACCTTTGCTCTTTTTTCTCTTAGCTTTTGTTTGGCAAGCTGCTGTAAGTTTTCGATGAGATCTTTAATACGGTCCTAGAAAAATTCATGATTTATTCTTAAAAAAAAATTCTAACAATTCATAAGATCAGATAAGTCTTATAGTATAACCCTTCGATTCAAATAATTAAATTCTTGGATCGCCACAATAAGTCTGGGCTCCCCCCAGTTCCTCATTCGGACCCTTTTTTACAGTGAAAGAACCTAGTAGATTCCTCCGCAATATCTAATTGCGGGTATGAAAAAGCTTTTGGTAATGAAAGACTTGACTCTTATTACATATTACAAATGAATTTCTGAAAATTCTTTTTTATTTCTATAGATTTAGAAAAATAATTTCGTGGTGTCAAAATAAGGTATGTGGTATAAAAATGGAGAATCTATTATCTTTTTTTCCAAAAAAAATGATCTTGGAGATTGTGTAATGCTTACTCTTAAACTATTTGTTTACACAGTAGTGGTATTCTTTGTTTCTCTCTTTATCTTCGGATTCCTATCTAATGATCCAGGACGGAATCCTGGACGTGAAGAATAAAAAATAACAATAAAGTTTCTGTTTTCCTTGCTTGATTTTAAAATGTTCTTAGGATTTTATTTATTCCACATTTTTAACTATTAATTAAAATGAAATAAAAAAAAAGACTCGTTGAAAGAGAAATTGAAAGATAAAGAAAAAATACCAAGTCATCCACTAAAGCGGAAAGAGAGGGATTCGAACCCTCGGTACGAAAAACCCGTACAACGGATTAGCAATCCGACGCTTTAGTCCACTCAGCCATCTCCCCAAATTGAAATAAAAAGGATAATTACTAGATTATATTACACAAAAACAGTAAGACTTGAAAAAGGGCCCTCTCTTTATACCTCTTTATTATTCAGTATATAATTATTATATAGATATCTAATTATAGAGACATAGAAAAATAGAAAAAACAATATAGAAAATAAAAATCAGTGATTTCATTTAGGTAAAGTAAGGGCTCGAAAGCGATATCTCAACTCCACTATTCCAATGAATATAAATTTAGATATATAACCACCTAATGCCCCAAGAATATTATATATTATATAAACTATAAATTATATAGCAATGAATTTCTTATATAAAAAAATTATAGAATTAATAAATAGTAAATAGAAAGTAATAATAAATATATAAATTAAAATTAAATAAATAATAAAAAAAGAGTACCTCTTTGCTTTCGTCTGCAAGATCCTTTTTTACTTTTACTTCCACAGCCCGGCCCCCGGTCCTGACCGGGCCGGGTCTTTCGTTTTTGTTCCAATGAATCATAGAAAAAAATGATTTATTTGATTTGAAAAAAAAAAAAAAATGATTAATGATTGTTGTTGTTTCAAGAACAATCATAATAAAGGCAATTTCTATTCCTATCATACAGAATAGAATCCGAGTGTCATTTCTTAATTATTTTATTCTTGCACAATTTATGTTATGGCATACGCCTTTTTTTTATCGAGACGTATCCATCTCATTTAAATAACTAAAAAAGCGTGTTTTTTTAGTTATTTAAATAAATCCTCTTTCCCCAATCCCATTAGTCTCCTTGGCCAAAGCATATCAACGCTCTAATTTTCATGATTCTTTTCTGATCCTATCGTCTTAATTATGACCCATTTTTTTGTTCGACAAAAGATCCATTTATATACAATAATCACATTGTAGCGGGTATAGTTTAGTGGTAAAAGTGCGATTCGTTCTATTAATCCCTTAAATGGTTAAGGGGTCCTTCGGTTTAATTAATATTCCGATCAAAAACTTTATTTCTTAAAAGGATTTAATCTTTTACCTCTCAATGAAAGATTCGAGGAAGAATAGACATTCTCGTGATTTGTATCCAAAAGAGTCAATTAGAAATTGGAAAAAACAAAATTGGATTATGAAATTACGAAACATAATTGGTTTTTGAATTGGATCAATATTTCCAATTGAATAAGTATGAGTAAGGGGTCCATGGATAAATAGAGAAGGGAGTATTTCTAATCGTAACTAAATCTTCAATTTATGATTTGTATAAAAGAGATTGAAGCAAAACAGCTATTAACTAATGGCTTTGGTTTACTAGAGACATCGACATATTATATTGTTTTAGCTCGGTGGAAACAAAATCCTTTTCCTAAGGATTCTTTCAAATAGAAATAGAGAACGAAGTAACTAGAAGGGTGGTTCTAACCCCCCCTGTTCTATAGGGATCATCTATAAAGCGGGTTTTGTTTTGAATGCATTCAAACAGAAAAGCTGACATAGATGTTATGGGCCGAAATTTCTTTTCTTTTTTTTTGTAATTTAGTTCACATCTGACATATGTGAAATTTGTCCATCTTTCATAAAGGAGCCGAATGAAACCAAAGTTTCACGTTCGGTTTTGAATTAGAGACGTTAAAAACGATGACTCAACGTCGACTATAACCCCTAGCCTTCCAAGCTAACGATGCGGGTTCGATTCCCGCTACCCGCTTATATCTCTATATTATATATATTAATTTATTCTCTATATTTCTAAAATTCTATATTCTATTTAGAATATGTTTAATAGTAAAAGTTATAGTTTTTATCTATTATAAAATATTATATTATTTAAATTCTATATTAAATAATCTATAATATAGAGGATCTAATTATAATTATTCATGTAATGAATCTAATTTAATGTAATTATTAATATAATGATAATGAATGTATCATTGAATTGAATGCGCAATTCCTGGAATTCTCTCAATGGTCTTTTTTCTGACCAAGAGATGTGAAAACAAAACTAAGAAAAAAGCGTCCATTGTCTAATGGATAGGACAGAGGTCTTCTAAACCTTTAGTATAGGTTCAAATCCTATTGGACGCGACGGATTTCCATATATTTCTTTTCTACTAACTAGGTATTTTGAATGATTTGAACAAGAGACCCTTATACTTATTTATATATTTATTTATATATTTATTCTTAATAATAATTTTTTATTACTATAAAATTATTAATATAAAAAATATATAATAAAATAAAAGATTAGATTATAGAAATAATTATTTCTATAAAATTAGAAAGTTATTTAAAGGAATTTCTTTATACCTGTTCCTGAAGTAGAAAGCGTTCCATTTGTTCTTGAATAGCGTCTTTCAAAAGGGCTTCCGCTTCCTCATTGAATATCTTGGTAGAAGATATGATTTCTTGGAACTGCGGTTTATTCGTTTTTAAATAAGTACGTAACTCAACGAGAAATTTCTTTACCTGTCCAATTTCTAATGAATCAAGATAACCATTCGTTCCAGTATAAATAGTCATTACCTGTTCTTCCACCGTGAGAGGGGATGATTGAGATTGTTTGAGCAACTCGCGTAATCGTTGACCTCTTGCCAATTGATTCTGAGTAGCTTTATCGAGATCAGACGCGAATTGTGCAAAGGCTTCTAATTCTGCGAATTGTGCCAATTCTAATTTTAGTTTGCCGGCTACTTGTTTCATGGCTTTAATTTGAGCGGCAGATCCTACTCTGGAGACGGAAATCCCCACGTTAATGGCAGGTCTGATTCCAGCATTGAATAAATCGGCGGATAAGAAAATTTGGCCATCTGTAATTGAGATTACATTAGTAGGAATATAAGCTGAAACATCTCCCGATTGGGTCTCAACTATTGGTAAAGCAGTCATACTTCCTTCACCTAAACGCGAACCTGATTTAGCGGCTCTTTCCAAAAGTCGTGAATGCAAATAAAAAACATCTCCTGGATAAGCTTCGCGACCCGGCGGTCTTCGTAATAGAAGAGACATTTGGCGATAAGCCTGTGCTTGTTTGGAAGG